TTAAAAATAAGCTAAAAAAAGCTTTTGGGTTCATACCTCAAATATAAAGGAAATACCTTTTTTTTAAATAATAAAGTGCCTGATAAAAGGATTATTCTGATAGAATAAATAATGTAATTAAAATTACCTTTATTATATTTTATAGAATTAAACTATATCTTTCAATATCAAAAATTAATGTGCATCTTACACTAAAATATAGTATAACAAAGAAATTATTATTCTTCAATATAATTATTATTAATTATTATTTTTAATTTTTTATATAAATTCTAATAAAATATTTTTTATTTTTATTTTATTTTTTAGAACAATGATTTCAATTTCTTCAAACTCATGATTTGGTTGTTGAATTGGATTAGAAATTTACTTAATAAGTTTTATTCCTTTAATTTCTATATCTTATTATTTATTAACATCAGAAGCAGCTTTAAAATATTTTTTAACTCAATCTATTGCTTCAATTACTTTTTTATTTTATATTATTATAAAATTAATTTTATTTACAAATTATGAAATTTATCATATTATATCATTAATAATCAATTCCTCAATATTAATAAAAATAGGAGCTGCCCCATTCCATTTTTGATTCCCCAATATTGTAGAAGGATTATCTTGATTTTATTATTTTATTTTAATAACTTGACAAAAAATTACCCCTATAATTTTAATATCATATTATTTTTATAAAAATTTATTAATTATTACAATTTTTTTTTATATTATTATCGGAGCTATTGGAGGTTTAAATCAATCCTCTTTACGAAAAATAATAGCTTACTCATCTATAAAAAATTTAGGTTGAATAATTTCATCTTTAATAATAAGAGAAAATTTATGAATATTTTATTTATTAATATACTCATTTCTAGTAAGAATTATGTGTTTTTTATTTTTAAATTTAAACTCATATTTTATCAATCAATTATTTATTATAAATATAAAACCCATAATTATAATAAATTTATTAATAAATTTATTATCTATAGGAGGTTTACCTCCTTTTTTAGGATTTTTTCCAAAATGAATTATTATTATTTTTTTAATAATAAAAAACCTTATCTTATTAACATTTATTTTTATTATAATAAGATTAATTATATTATTTTTTTATGTACGAATTATTTATTCTTCATTTATATTAAATTATTTAAAAATGAAATGATTAAAAATAAATTTTATAAGTATCTTATTTGTAATCATATTTTTTTCTATTTTATCCACTTTAGGTATTATTTTAAGAACCTTATTTTTTTTTTAAAGGTTTTAAGTTAAATAAAACTAATAGTCTTCAAAATTGTTTATAAAGAAATATATCTTTAAGCCTTAATATTATTTAATCTATAACTTAAAATTTGCAATTTTATATCATTTTTTGACTATAAGGCTAATAAAAGAGATAACTCTCGTAAATAAATTTACAATTTATCGCTTATACACTCAGCCATTTTATTACGCGAAAATGACTTTATTCAACAAATCATAAAGATATTGGAACATTATATTTTATTTTTGGAATTTGAGCTGGAATATTAGGAACATCTTTAAGACTATTAATTCGAGCTGAATTAGGAAATCCAGGTTATTTAATTGGTGATGATCAAATTTATAATACAATCGTAACAGCTCATGCTTTTATTATAATTTTTTTTATAGTTATACCTATTATAATCGGAGGATTTGGTAATTGATTAGTTCCATTAATATTAGGGGCACCTGATATAGCATTTCCACGAATAAATAATATAAGATTTTGACTTTTACCTCCTTCAATTACCCTTTTAATTTCAAGAAGAATTGTAGAAAATGGGACAGGAACAGGTTGAACAGTTTATCCACCTTTATCATCCAATATTGCTCACGGAGGTAGCTCTGTAGATTTAGCTATTTTTTCTTTACATTTAGCTGGTATTTCATCTATTTTAGGGGCTATTAATTTTATTACAACTATTATTAATATACGTTTAAATAATTTATCATTTGATCAAATACCTTTATTTGTTTGAGCTGTCGGTATTACAGCATTTTTATTACTTTTATCTTTACCTGTTTTAGCAGGAGCTATTACTATACTACTTACTGATCGAAATTTAAATACATCATTTTTTGACCCTGCTGGAGGAGGAGATCCAATTTTATATCAACATCTATTTTGATTTTTCGGTCATCCAGAAGTTTATATTTTAATTTTACCGGGATTTGGAATAATTTCTCATATTATTTCTCAAGAAAGAGGTAAAAAAGAAACTTTCGGATGTTTAGGTATAATTTATGCTATAATAGCAATTGGATTATTAGGATTTATCGTATGAGCTCATCATATATTCACAGTAGGTATAGATATTGATACTCGAGCTTATTTTACTTCAGCTACAATAATTATTGCTGTACCAACAGGAATTAAAATTTTTAGTTGATTAGCTACATTACATGGAACTCAAATTAATTATAGTCCATCTATCTTATGAAGTTTAGGATTTGTATTTTTATTCACTGTAGGAGGTTTAACTGGTGTAATCTTAGCTAATTCATCAATTGATATTACTTTACATGATACTTATTATGTAGTAGCTCATTTTCATTATGTTCTTTCTATAGGAGCTGTATTTGCAATTATAGGAGGGTTTGTACATTGATATCCATTATTTACAGGACTCTCATTAAATCCGTTTTTAATAAAAATTCAATTTTTTATTATATTTATTGGAGTAAACTTAACTTTCTTTCCTCAACACTTTTTAGGATTAGCAGGTATACCTCGACGATACTCTGATTACCCAGATTCTTATATTTCTTGAAACATTATTTCATCTTTAGGTTCATATATTTCTTTATTAGCAGTAATACTAATTTTAATCATTATTTGAGAATCAATAATTAACCAACGAATAATTTTATTCACATTAAATTTACCTTCAAACATTGAATGAATACAAAATTTACCCCCAGCTGAACATTCATATAATGAACTACCTATTTTAAGAAACTTCTAATATGGCAGATTATATGTAATGGATTTAAACCCCATTTATAAAGGATTATCCTTTTTTTAGAAATAGCAACATGATCAAATTTTTATTTTCAAAATGCAGCCTCCCCTTTAATAGAACAAATTATTTTTTTTCATGACCATACTTTAATTATTTTAATTATAATTACTATTTTAGTCGGTTATTTAATATTAAATTTATTATTTAATAAATATATTAATCGATTTTTACTAGAAGGACAAATAATTGAATTAATTTGAACTATTTTACCTGCAATTACTTTAATTTTTATTGCACTACCTTCTTTACGATTATTATACTTATTAGATGAATTAAATAATCCTTTAATCACTTTAAAAACTATTGGACATCAATGATACTGAAGATATGAATATTCAGATTTTAATAATATTGAATTTGACTCTTATATATTAAACACAAAAGAATTAAATTTAAATAATTTTCGACTATTAGATGTAGATAATCGAATTATTTTACCAATAAATAATCAAATTCGTATTCTAGTTACTGCTACTGATGTAATTCATTCATGAACTATTCCTTCTTTAGGTGTAAAAGTAGATGCTAATCCAGGACGCTTAAACCAAACTAACTTTTTTATAAATCGACCTGGAATTTTCTATGGACAATGTTCAGAAATTTGTGGAGCTAATCATAGATTCATACCTATTGTAATTGAAAGAATTTCAATTAAAAACTTTATTTATTGAATCAAAAATTATTCATCATTAGATGACTGAACAGTAAGTAATGGTCTCTTAAACCACTTTATAGTAAATTAACATATACTTCTAATGAAAGAATTAGTTAAATTTATAACATAAATATGTCAAATTTATATTATTACATTAAAGTAATATTCTTTTATTCCACAAATAATACCTATTAATTGAATTATTTCTTTTATTTTATTTTTTAGAATTTTTTTATTATTTAACATAATAAATTACTATATTATAAATATAAATAGTAATAATAACAACAATAATAAAAATAATTTAAATAATTTAACAAAAAATTTAATTTGAAAATGATAAGAAATTTATTTTCAATTTTCGACCCCTCAACAAATTTATTTAATTTACCAATTAATTGAATTAGAACTTTATTAGGGTTAATTTTCATTCCATATAGATTTTGATTGATTCCTAATCGACATTATTTTATATGAAATCTTATTTTAATAAAATTACATAATGAATTTAAAACTTTATTAAAAAATAATTATTTTCAAGGATCCACTTTTATTTTTATTTCATTATTTTCATTTGTACTATTTAATAATTTTTTAGGATTATTTCCTTATATTTTTACTAGAACAAGACATTTAACTTTATCACTATCAATTTCATTACCTTTATGACTTAGTTTTATAATATACGGATGAATTAATAATTCCCAACATATATTTTCTCATATAATTCCACAAGGAACTCCATCTATTTTAATACCTTTTATAGTTTTAATTGAAACAATCAGAAATATTATTCGCCCAGGAACTTTAGCAGTACGTTTAACTGCAAATATAATTGCAGGACATTTATTAATAACTCTATTAAGAAGAACTGGATCTAATATATCTTATTACTTAATTATATTCTTAGTTATAATTCAAATTTTATTATTAATTTTAGAGTCAGCTGTAGCTGTTATTCAATCATATGTAATTGCTATTTTAAGAACTCTTTATTCTAGAGAAGTAAATTAATAAACATAATTAATTTAATGAAAATAAATTTTAGTCATCCTTATCATTTAGTTGATTACAGACCATGACCTTTAACTGGAGCTATTGGTACTATAACTTTAGTAACAGGTATAGTAAAATGATTTCATAATTTTAATATAAACTTATTAATTATTGGGTATATAATTGTAATTTTAACCATAAAACAATGATGACGAGATATTTGCCGAGAAGGAACTCTTCAAGGTAAACATACAATTTTACTTACAAAAGGGCTTCAATGAGGTAAAATTTTATTTATTGTCTCAGAAATTTTTTTCTTTATTTCATTTTTTTGAGCTTTTTTCCATAGAAGATTATCTCCTAATATTGAAATTGGAGCAATTTGACCTCCATTACGTATTAATCCATTTAATCCTTTTCAAATTCCTTTATTATACACAATTATTTTAATTAGCTCTGGAATTACTATTACTTGAGCTCATCATTCTTTTATACAAAATAATTATTCACAAACATCTAAAAGATTATTATTAACTATTATTTTACGAATCTATTTTACTATTTTACAAGCATATGAATACTTACAAGCACCTTTCACTATCGCAGATAGAATTTATGGATCAACATTCATTATACCTACAGGATTCCATGGATTACATGAAAAAATTGGGACAATATTTTTAATTATTTGTTTTATTCGATTATTTAATAATCATTTCTCAAGAAATCATCATTTCGGATTTGAAGCTGCAGCATGATATTGACATTTTGTTGATGTACTTTGATTATTCCTTTATATTTCAATTTATTGATGAGGTAACTAATTTATATAATATAAAAAGTATATTTGACTTCCAATCAAAAAGTTTAAATAATTTTAATATAAATAATTATTTTATTAACATTTATCTCATTTATTATTATAATAATTTCTAATATTATAATAATAATTTCTATTATATTATCAAAAAAATCATTTATAGACCGAGAAAAATCATCCCCATTTGAATGTGGATTTGACCCCAAATCCTCTGCTCGAATTCCTTTTTCATTACATTTTTTTTTAATCACAATAATTTTCTTAATTTTTGATGTAGAAATTGCATTAATTTTCCCTATAATTAAATTATTTAAATTAGTAAATTTTATATACTGAATAAAAATTAGATTTTTTTTTATTTTTATTTTATTAGTTGGTTTATATCATGAATGAAATCAAAGCATATTAAATTGAACTAATTAACTTAGGATTATAGTTTATAAATAAACATTTGATTTGCATTCAAAAGATATTGAAAAGTCAATTTATCTTAAATGAGAAGCAATTTGCATTTAATTTCGACTTAAAAGATAGGGTATTAACCCCTCATTTGTTAATTGAAACCAAAAAGAGGTATATCACTGTTAATGATAAAATTGAAATTTAAATTCCAATTAAAGAAATATAAAGATTAAAATTAAGCTGCTAACTTAATTTTTAGTGGTTTAATTCCATTAATATTTTTATTTATATAGTTTAATAAAACATTACATTTTCACTGTAAAAATAAATATTTTTATTTTATAAATATTTAAAGATAAAATTATCTCCTTAATATCTTCAATATTACACTCTAAATTATAAGCTATTTAAATTAAATTATTAATAAAAATAAAAAACATATAATTCATATGATAAATCTAAATAAATAAATTTTAAAATTATTTATTTGATAAACTCTATAGAAAATAGAATAATTTTTTATAATATTAAATATACCTCAACCTCTATACATCTCTATTCATCCAAAATCAATATTTTTTGATAATTTTTGACTATAATTTAAAAAATAATATCTTAAACCATAAGTTCTTAAATTAGGTATAAATCACATTAAACATAAAAACATTCTTAAATTATAAGTATATAAATGTTTATTAAAAGAAAAAATATTTATATTTCTAACAAAATATCCTAATAAAGCTCCTATTAATCTAACATAAATTACTATTAATTTTAAATTAAATGGTAAATAAATTATAGAGGGATAATAAAAAATTAATCATATTAAAATTCTACCTCTCATAATTCTTATAAATAATAATACTAACATTCTTTTAATTATAATGTAATCCTCATCATATAAATTATAAACAGATAGTAAATTGTAGTCATTAATTATTAAATATATAGTTAAACGATTTCTATAAAATACAGTTAATCCAGTAGATAAATAATATAATAAAAAAATTAAGAAATTAAAATTTCTAAAACTAACTATTTCTAAAATTAAATCTTTAGAATAAAACCCTGCTAAAAAGGGGACCCCACATAAAGCTATGTTAGAAATATTTATACAAAGACAAGTTATAGGAATATAAATTCTAACTCCCCCTATAAATCGAATATCCTGGATATCATTTATTATATGAATAATAACTCCAGCACATATAAATAATAAAGCTTTAAACATGGCATGAGTTAATAAATGAAAAAAGGCCAATAAAGGCAAACCTATTCTTAAAATTCTTATTATTAAACCTAATTGTCTTAGAGTAGACAAAGCAATAATTTTTTTTAAATCAAATTCATAATTAGCTCTAATACCAGCCATAAATATAGTTAAACTAGAAATTAATAATAATATTTTAAACCCTAATCTGTCAATTAATAAAATATTAAATCGAATTAACAAATAAACACCAGCTGTTACTAATGTAGAAGAATGAACTAATGCTGAAACAGGAGTAGGTGCAGCTATTGCCGCAGGTAATCAGGATCTAAAAGGAATTTGAGCTCTTTTAGTTATAGCTGCTAAAATAATTATTATTATTACAATACTTATATAGTAATCATTTTTTATAATTTCTAAATAAAAAATATAATTTCAACTACCAAAATTTATTATTCAAGAAATAACTAATAAAATTAAAACATCCCCAATTCGGTTTGATAAAACTGTTAATATTCCAGCATTATAAGATTTTAAATTTTGATAATAAATTACTAAACAATAGGAAACTAATCCTAAGCCATCTCAACCTAATAAAATTCTAATTATATTAGGACTAATAATTAATAATATTATAGAAAAAACAAATATTAAAACTAAAATAATAAATCGTGATAAATTTAATTCTGAACTTATATAACTTTTACTATAAAAAATAACAACTGAAGAAATCAAAGAAACAAATATTATAAACAATAAAGATATTCAATCTAATAAAATAGATATAACAACTCTTAATGAATTAAAAGAAATAATTTCCCACTCTAAAAATAAAATTATATTATTTATAATAAAATATATTATAAAAAAAAAATTTAATATCATAAAAATAAATAAAAAAAAAAATGAAATAAAACAAATAGAAAAAAAATTTTTATTAATAATTTAAAATGAATTTTAATCATATTTTTGATACCACAAATCAATATTTTAAATTAAATTATTTAAATTAAAACCAAATTATACTATAATCAATTTTTAAAATTAAAATATTTAAAGGTAATCAATGTAATAATAATAATAAATACTCTCGTGACACTCCTATATAAAATATATACACTCCAGGGTAATATTGACCATGTTGTGTATAAGAATATAAATATAATCTATAACCTGCTCTAAAAAAAGAAATTAGCATTAATATTAATATAGATAAATAACATCATCTAACTAATCTTCCAATTAATAAAATTTCACCTATTAAATTTAAAGAAGGCGGTGCAGCTATATTAGAAGAAATTAATAAAAATCACCATAATCTTATTGTAGGTATAAAATTAATTATACCTTTATTAATTAATAAACTTCGTCTATTTATTCGTTCATAATTTAAATTAGCCAAACAAAATATACCTGAAGAACAAAGTCCATGACCAATTATTATAACATAAGACCCTAAAAACCCTCAATAATTTATAATTATAATACCACAAATAACAAAACTTATATGAGCAACAGAAGAATAAGCAATTAAAGATTTAATATCTACTTGACAAAAACACTTTAAACTAATGTAAAATCCACCTAATAGTCTAATAACAATTCAAATATAATTTAATTTTAAATTAATTTCCTGTAAAAAAATTATAACCCGTAATATCCCATAACCCCCCAATTTTAATATAACTCCAGCTAAAATCATAGAACCTGAAACAGGAGCCTCAACATGAGCTTTAGGTAATCACAAATGAGTTATATACATAGGTATTTTAACTAAAAAAGCTAAAATTATTCTAATATACAATATATAAAAATTTATATTAAAAAATTTTAAAAAATAAATTATAATACAATTAACTTGATTAAATAAATAAAAAATTCCCATTAATAAAGGTAAAGAAGCAAATAAAGTATAAAATAATAAATATATCCCAGCCTGAACACGTTCAGGCTGGTATCCTCAACCAATAATTAATATCAAAGTAGGAATTAATCTACCCTCAAAAAATAAATAAAATAAAAATAAATTTATAACACTAAAAGTTAAAAATAAAAATATTAATAAAATAATTACATTAAATAAAAAAAAATTAATGTAAAAATTTATTTTAAATAAATTTTCTCTTGCTATAATTATTAAAACACAAATTCAAATTCTTAAAAGAATTAAACCAAAAGATAGTATATCACAAGAAAACATATAACTTAAATTTGAATAATTAAATAAAATTAAATTTAAATTTATAAATAAAAATATTATAAAAAATAATGACATTTGAACCATTCAAAATATATTTTTTTTAAAACATAAAGGAATTATAAAAATTAATATAAATAAAAATTTTATCATTTTATAATAAATTTAATCTTTAAAAAAAATCATTTCCATGAGTACGAATTAAAGAAACTAAAATTGAAAGGCCCAAAGCCCCCTCACAAACAGAAAAAACTAAAAAAACTATTAGTATATAAAGCTCAAAATCAACTGTTATTAAATAAGTTATTAAAAAAAAAAAAACTCTTAAAACTATAAATTCTAAACTTAATAAAATAATCAATAAATGTTTTTACTAAAAAAATAAAAATTATATTTCCAATAATAAATATAATAATAACAATAATATATATATATTTAACTATCATTATTTTTTATAGTTTACCTAAAACATTGGTCTTGTAAATCAAAATTAAAAATTTTTCTTTAAAAACTTCAAAAAAAAAGTATTAACTTTATCTATAATCTCCAAAATTATAATTTTTAAAAAAACTATTCTTTGAAATAACTAAATTATTTTTATCTTATTTAATAATTATCTTATCTTTTATTATAATTTTTAAAAATCACCCTTTATCAATTGGATTAATAATCTTATTACAAACTTTATTAATATGTATATTATCAGGAATATTAATTAAAACTTACTGATTCCCATATATTTTATTTTTAACATTTTTAGGAGGATTATTAGAACTTTTTATTTATGTATCAAAAGTACCTTCAAATGAAATATTTAAATTAAATTTAAGTATAAAAAAATATTTTTTTTTATTTTTTATTTTATTTAGGCAAATTTATTTATATTTTTTTAATAAAAACATAAACTGAGTAAATTTAAGAAATAATATATACGATAAAGATAATTTATTATATCTCACACTTTTTAATAAAGAAAAAAAAAATAGAGTAAATAAATTATATAATAATCACTTCTATATAAATATAAATATATTAGTAATTTATTTATATATTTCTTTAAGCGCACTTGTTAAAAATACTAATATTTTTTATGGTCCCCTACGCTCTCTCTCAAAAAAAAAAATAATTCATATATATATATATATATATATATATATATATATATATAATATTAATGATAAATAAAAATTTTTCTTCTCTTCGAAAAAATCATCCCATTATTAAAATTATTAACGGATCATTAATTGATTTACCAACTCCAACTAATATTTCAACTTGATGAAATTTTGGATCATTATTAGGATTATGTCTAATAACACAAATTATTACAGGTTTATTTTTAACTATATATTATACAGCCAACACCGAATTAGCATTTTATAGTGTAAATTATATTTGTCGAAATGTAAATTATGGTTGATTAATCCGAACTTTACATGCCAATGGAGCTTCATTTTTTTTTATTTGTATTTATTTACATATTGGACGAGGAATATATTATGAATCTTTTAATTTAAAATATACTTGATTAATTGGAGTCATTATTTTATTTTTATTAATGGCCACTGCATTCATAGGCTACGTTCTTCCTTGAGGACAAATATCATTTTGAGGAGCTACAGTAATCACAAATCTTTTATCTGCTATTCCTTATTTAGGGACTATATTAGTAAATTGAATTTGAGGGGGATTTGCAGTTGATAACGCAACTCTTACACGATTTTATACATTTCATTTTTTACTTCCTTTTGTAATTTTAATAATAATAATAATTCATTTAATTTTTTTACATCAAACTGGATCTAATAACCCTTTAGGATTAAATAGAAATTTAGATAAAATTCCATTTCATCCTTTTTTTGTTATTAAAGATTTAATTGGAATTGTAATTTTATTCACATTTTTAATTATATTAACTTTAATTAACCCTAACTTACTAGGAGACCCTGACAATTTTATTCCTGCTAATCCTTTAGTAACTCCTGTTCATATTCAACCAGAATGATATTTTTTATTTGCTTATGCTATTTTACGATCAATTCCTAATAAATTAGGAGGAGTAATTGCATTAATTATATCTATTTTAATTTTAATTATTCTTCCTTTTACTTTTAATAAAAAAATTCAAGGAATTCAATTTTACCCTATTAATCAATTATTATTTTGATTTTATGTTATAATAGTAATTTTATTAACTTGAATTGGAGCTCGACCAGTAGAAGATCCTTATATTATTACAGGCCAATTACTAACATTATTTTATTTTTCATATTTTATTATTAATCCTTTAATTAATAAATATTGAGATAACTTATTATTTAATAAATAAATTAATGAGCTTGTAAAAGCATTTGTTTTGAAAACTTAAGAAAGAATAATAATTCTATTAATTTATACTAAAAAAATATAAATATTATAATAAAAAAATTTTAACCCCAATATATAGTAATAAAAAATTCAAAGAAATAGGTAAATATCTTTTTCAACATAAATATATTAACTTATCATAACGATAACGTGGTAAAGTTCCTCGTACTCAAATAAAAATAAACGAAATAAATACCAATTTTAAAAAAAAAAATAAAGACATATTATACCCCCCTAAATAAATTAAAACAAATAATAAACTTATAAATAAAATTCTAGAATATTCAGCTAAAAAAATTAAGGCAAATCCTCCTCTTCTATACTCAACATTAAATCCAGAAACTAATTCTCTTTCCCCTTCTGCAAAATCAAAAGGAGTGCGATTAGTTTCAGCTATTCTAGATGAAAGTCAACATAAACTTAAAGGAAATATAACAAAAAAAAATCAAATTAAATTTTGATAGTAAACAAATTTAACTAAATTAAAATCTATAATTATTACAATTCTAGATATAAAAATTAAAGCTAATCTAACTTCATAAAAAATAGTTTGAGCTACAGAACGCAACCCACCCAATAAGGCATAATTAAAATTAAAAAATCAACCTGCAACCATCACAGTATAAACCCCTAATCTAGTACAACAAAAAAAAAATAAAATACCTAAATTAAATCTAATTAAATTAAAATAGTAAGGAATTATCATTCAAATTATTAAAAATAAAATAAATCTACCCACAGGAAAAAAATAATAAATAAAATATTTTGAATACAAGGGAAAAGTTGGTTCTTTAGTAAATAGTTTAATAGCATCAGAAAAAGGTTGTAAAATTCCTAAAATACCAACCTTATTAGGTCCTTTTCGAATTTGAATGTAACCTAAAACCCTACGTTCTAATAAAGTTAAAAATGCAACACCAATTAATACTCCCAAAATTAAAATTAATATTCCAACAATAATTATAATAATATCATTAAAAAACAATACTATCTATATAAATTAATTATATATAAATGAATTCTAAACTCATTACATTTTATCTGCCAAAATAGCATATATATATATATATATGCTTCTAATATTAATTTCATATTAGATATAATAATTAAAATTTTCTAATTTAATTTTATTAAAATTCAAATTATAAATTATTAATTTAATTAAAATATTTGATCCTTTCGTACTAAAATATATAATATTATAAAAGATAGAAACCAACCTGGCTCACACCGGTTTGAACTCAGATCATGTAAGATTTTAATGATCGAACAGATCAAAAATTTTAAACTTTTGCATTTAAATTTTATCTTAATCCAACATCGAGGTCGCAAACTATTTTTCTTATTAGAACTAAAAAAAATAATTACGCTGTTATCCCTAAGGTAATTTAATCTTATAATCAATAAAATTGGATCATTAAATCATTTATTTTTGTTTATTTTATTAAAAAAAGTTAAATTTATTTTTCTATCACCCCAATAAAATAAATAAATTTATAACTATTTTAATAAATATAAATAATATTTTATAAAAATATTTATAAAACTCTATAGGGTCTTCTCGTCTTTTTAAATTATTTTAACTTTTTAAATAAAAAATTAAATTCTATATAATAATTAAGAGACAGTATATTTTTTATCCAATCTTTCATACAAGTCACCAATTAAGAGACTAATGATTATGCTACCTTTGTACAGTCAAAATACTGCAGCCCTTTAATTTAAATCAGTGGGCAGATTAGACTTTAAATAAACCTCAAAAAGACATGTTTTTGATAAACAAGTAAAAATAAAATTTTGCCGAATTCCTTTTAATTAATTTAATTAAAAATTTATATTTATTTTTTATTTTTATTTTATATACTAATTTTATCATTATTACTAAATTTTTATTATTAAAATTTAATTTTTTATAAAAAATTAAATATTATATATTAAATTTTATTTTTTTTTTGAAATTATTTATAATAAAATAAAATTTATTAACAATATAAATCATATAATTTTCAAAATAAATATATTTTATTATAAAAATTTAATTATTAAAGCTTATCCCTTAAAATATAAAATTTATCCCCCAATAAAAATTATTAATTAAGTTTATTGTATAATTAATTTAAAATTAAATTTTTTTCTAAAAAAACTAGATATATTTAAAAACGACTAACATTTCATTTCAAAATAATTATTTAAAATAATTTTATTACATTAAATTTTTTAATTATTTAGCTCTTTAAATTCGAGAAATTAAAATTAAATTAAAAATTTTAATAAACTCTGATACACAAGATACATTAAATAAAAATTACTTTAAATAAATTTATTTTCAAATATTTCAAAATTCATTTACAATACTAATACACTATAAAATTATTAATTTTTTCTTTAAATAATACTTTAACCCCTATATATATTATTTTAAAATTAAAATTAATTTTATTAATTTTAAACTATTTATTTATATTAAATTAATTATTATTAAATAATATATTTTCAATTTAAATGAAATAATTTATTAAATTATAATTTATTCTTTCTAGAAACACTTTCCAGTACTTCTACTTTGTTACGACTTATTTCAATTTATATATGAAAGCGACGGGCAATATGTACATATTTTAATTTTTAATCAAGTTAAAAAATTATTTAAATTTACATTTAAATCCACCTTCATTTATTTTTACAAAATAAAATTCATTTAAATAAATTTATTGTAATCCATTATATTCTTAACTATAATCTGCATCTTGATTTGATTTAATTTTAATTAAAATTTTAAAATATTATTATCATTAAAAAATATTTTTTTAACAACGATATACAAAATAATAAATTAAGTAAATTTATTCGTGGATTATCAATTAATAAACAGATTCCTCTAAATAAACTAAAATACCGCCATAATATTTAAGTTTCAATAATAAAATAAATACTATTTAGTATTATAATTTTAAATTTTTAATAATAGGGTATCTAATCCTAGTTTAATTTAAAAATTTATTAAATCATAATTATAAAAATAAAATAATTTAAAATTAAAATTTCACTTAATAATTATAAATTTAATTTATTTAATAATTTTATTTATTAATTACTAATAAAATTTAATTTAATTTTTGTATAACCGCAACTGCTGGCACAAAATTTGTTAATAATTTATATATTACTAAATCTTAATTTCTTAAATTTTTAATATTAATTACTACATAAATAAATATTTTTAAAATAAATATATAATTAACACTAAAATTTATATGTAAAATAAATTTAAAATAAAATAATTAAACTATATAAAATTTATTTATATATGAAATATTTTATATAGAATTTTTTTTTTTTTATATTAAAATATTTATTTAAATTTTAATTTAAATATATACATACATATGTATGTATATATATATATATATAATAATAATAATTTAAATAATTATTAATTATTAATAATAATTTAAATAATTATTAATTATTAATAATAATTTAAATAATTATTAATTATTAATAATAATTTAAATTATTAATTAATTTTAATATTATTATAAACAATTTATATTTTCTCTCTCTATTTAATTAATATACGATTTAAATACATAGTGGCCATTAAATTATTAATATTCAATTAAAATTAAATAATTATTTTTATTATAAATTAATAATAATAATAATAAATTTTTATTTTAATTTATTTAAATATTTAATTATATTATAAATTTTTAATATATATAAATAGGCAATTAAAATTAAATTTACTTTTAAAGAAAAATAACATATAATTATTCACTTAAGATAAAGCCTAAACCATAAATTATATTTTTTATATAAATAATAAAAAAAATA